ATTGGTATGAGGTATATCAAGATTCAGTCTCCGGTTCATATTTAATCGACCAATCCTTCCTAATTCACATCTTTGTTGAAAGAATTTCTTTTGTAATTCCTTACATAAGGATTCAGAAAATACCGGATCGCCCCCTACACAAGTAAATTGTTGATAAAACCCCAAAATGGCATTTTCCTTTGATCCAATTTTTTTTTTTTCCTTATCATTCAGGAAAGCTAAGAAAATCTCAGGGTAACACACATTCTCTAAAATTTGTCGTAGATTCAAACCCATAGCTGATGATAGAACTAGAATAGATATTTTCTGTTTCCTACTCATGCGGGCCCATATCCTTGCTTTTCTATCAATCTCTAATTCTATTCTCCCCCCCCAATCTGATATTATAGTCCCAATATAGACCGAAATTCCGTTATGATCCAATTCTGAGCGGTAATAAATACCGGGACTTTGCAATATTTGATTGATTACAATTCGGTATATTCCATTTATTAGAAAAGTTCCTAGGGAATTCATTAAAGGAATGTTTCCAATAAAAATTTTTTGTTCTTGTATATCCTTACTGTTTTTCCAAATTAATCCCGCGGATACATATAATTCAGAAGAATATGTAAGTGATTCATATACAGCATCTCCTTCTTTTATCAATGGTTCGACTAATTGATATGTTTCCACAAATAATTGAAATTCAATTTCTTGATCTGTATCTTTAATTTTTGGAAACTTAGAAAACTCTTCTGTTAAGCCCTGATCAATGAACCTACAAAATCCTTCAAATTGGATTTGATTAAATACAGGTATTGTAGACATTCCCTCATTTACATCCTCGAGCATTTTTAATTTCCCGTTTATTAACTATTTTAAAAATCTCATTATTGGATCGTGCCTCATTCAATTCAATTATATAGATCGATCTAGCAATGATAGAATTTTTATTCTGTTTACAGAATCGCATAAAATTTTATCTAACTCCATAGATGGATATGGAATGTATGAAATACATATGAACGGTGGAATAAAGATAATTTTATACTCAAATTCGAATTTGCAAGAAATACAACTGGAAAGGGGTTGAGAAATTACACTTAACTTCGACTTAGGAAATTTTGTATAGAATAGCAAAACAAAACGTGATTTAATTTATACCATTATTATGATATTACATATTCCAATATGATTGGAATATCCCTAAAATAAATGGATAAAATAAATGGATATGGATTCAGGATTTCATCTTTCGATGGGATAAAGAACCAATAATCAGAAACACTAGAAAGTTTCTTTTTTTTAAGACTTAGTTAGCTTTTTCGTGGATTTCTTTGTTTAATTCAAAAAAAAAATTGCATATACATAGAAAAGATGTATTTTTCTTTATTTGTATATATTTTCGATTTATATATTATATATATATATGTATTTATATATATAATTAATATAATTCTATTTTATATATAATTATATATAAATATATAATTATATATAATTATTTTATATATAATATTAAATTCGATTCTAATTATTTCTAATTATATAGAATATTCTAATTATATAGAATATATAAAAGAATATATAAACAAAACTGTTGAAGTGCATAAGAAGGCTTATTAAGCATATCCAGATAGAACTAGATAGAGCTATGTATATATTCCTGTCTTCCCCTTTACTGCAGTTCCATTTTTGACAGCACATTTTGATAGAGGAATTCTAGACAGATAAGATATCAGATTAGCTATCTGTGTAAAATTTTATGTTCTAGGGTTTACATATACCCATAATTGGTGTTATAATTCAAATTGAGAATAATTTTGTATTGAAAAGAATCAATACTGATTGGTTAGGTATCCATTTTTTTTTTTCTGATATCATTACGATATCATTAAGATTAGGGAAATACAATTTTCGATTCAAATCCACGAATCGTTCGTAAATTCACAGTCAATAGTTAATGGTTCAAATTTGTCCTTAATTTTGTCTTTTGTGAAAGAAAAATCACTTTTTTATTTCATATAGAAAGCAGAAAGAATTTTAATAGTGTATGTTTTGAAATACTATACAAAATTAATTGAAAAAATAAATCCAATCAAAAAAAAAAAAAAAGAAGGATTTATTTTTCGGAATTTTGGAAAGGGATTAAAAAAAATGGGATTCACGGTGCAAGTACAAAAAAAAAGAGTCCCCCTTTCCAAAATAAAGGAGGACGATATTTTTGTCTATTTTCTGTCGTCTTGGCGGCATGGCCGAGTGGTAAGGCGGGGGACTGCAAATCCTTTTTCCCCAGTTCAAATCCGGGTGTCGCCTCATCAACAAAAGACGCAAAGTACCTTATTCCCTTTTGCTGATATAATTTGTTGAATTTTCCCCCAACAGAAGCACGCGGAGGAAAAGTCACCTTGATACTTCCAAGGGTCTTACTGTTTATTTTGTTTGTACTAAAAGTTTTTCAGTCATCATATAAAAACTTCTTAAAATTAATTGGCTTTTTTGGAGTGTTTCATCAATATATTGAAGATATTTTTTTTGACTCTGCGCCAGCGATTCTACTATTATTAGTATTAGTGAACAATAATAGAAAACTTCCTTAAATAGAAAAATTCATTAATAAAAAATTCCTTCATATTCATAAAGATAGAGGACATAATTCACATGGATATAGTAAGTCTCGCTTGGGCTGCTTTAATGGTAGTCTTTACATTTTCCCTTTCACTCGTAGTATGGGGAAGAAGTGGACTCTAGAGGTACTACTAATTGAGTTGAGAAATCAAACTGTATCAATTGTTTTATACATTATTCTGCAAAGATTTTAAACTTTAACTCTTGTTTAAATTCAATTTAATTGAATTTAAAATATCTTCATTTCAAAATTCTATATCTATATTGGATTTGAGTGAAGTAATCTATTCTATGAATAATATATGAATAATACCCTTTTCTTTTAATTTAATCAAACAAATATTTCAATGATTGTGGTGTTCATATTTCCAAAGTAAAACGAATACAAATGATAGGAAATTGATTCCAACCAAATTTTTCCTAAATTATCTATTTCGATAAAGTGGTTCTTACCAGAGTTATATATCAACAATGAGGTGAGGGGGAAGGGATCGCCCTCCCTTTTTTTGTTTGTCTCTTTCCTGTTCAAAGAGAAAAAAAGTACTTCTTTTATTAACTATTAAATAGTTATTGGTTCTTAAATATTCAAAGTGATTAAAATTAAGTGACTTTTCCATGGGAAATAAGATATTTTCTTGCTTAGTTTATTATTTGTTTTATTCTTTTATAAAATTGATTTATGCTATACCTTATTTTATTAACTTGACTTATTTCATATCATGATTCAAGGATTAAAAACGGGCAGGGTTTACTAATCCTTTGTTTTGTTGAAACCTTAAAAGTTTTTATAGAACTCCTTTCCTTGGATGATCTGTCAACTGCTCGATCAATTCTTTCTTCGAAATTTCAAAAAAAGATTTCTTGATTTTATTTTATTAATATTAATAATTAATATTACTATATGTTCAGATTTTTTACTTTTTTTTTATTGATTTTATTCTTTCAGTGGATGTTGGGATTCATATTGAAAATAATCAGAACTATAGGAATTAGAATAATAAAAGTAAGAACTGCCTTTCGATTTCGACTATTTCAGATTAATTAGAATCAACACAAATAGATGAAGAAATAGAATTGGGATATTATGTACATTCCATATAGAGAATTGATATCTAGATATATCAATATGAGATTCTAGATTAATCTATATCTATACTAAACCTATATCTTCATACAGTATAACTTTATACATTAGAATACCAAAAATAGGTAGTATGATAGAAAAAAAAAAAAAAGATTTCTTTCTATCATACTATGGGATCTCATAGAATACTGCTAATTCTAGTCTATTTATTTCATCTAAAACGAAAACTAGTAATCCTTTTCATTTTATTCCGTCAATCATTGATAAGAACTAAGAAGTCAAGTTTCATTCAAATTAATCACCTTGACTAAGACTAACTGTTTTTACGTATATTATAAGTAAAAAAGCAGTAGGAACTAGAATAAACAATGCAGTAGCAATAAATGCAAGAATATTTACTTCCATAATCTCATCGTTTCTTTCATTTTTCTTTACTTCGCAAAAACTCGGGATTAAATCCCATAGAGATACTAAATCTTTCGCCTCTACTCTAAATTCAATGGGATGAATTCCATCTCGATGATATTGAATTGGATCAATATCATGAATAACAATATCTGAGCTATCAAATCGCTTCATTGTCGAGAATTCAATAGTATAACATAGAAAGATTGTTTATCCATACCGAATTTAAAAACAGATTCTTGATTCAATTGCAAATTTATTTACTTTACTTTTTTTAATTTTTCATATTCTTTTCTCGAAAAAATAAAAAATTCTTGACTTCTTTGTACAATCATGGGAGACGTATCATGTAACAACCTTTCCTTTCCACTTAGATTGGTTACAACCAAACCCACGCAATTTGAAATTTGAATGAGATTAGACAAAATCGGAGCCAAGAAAAAAGATACTTAAAAAAAAAAGGATTCTATCAAAGAAATTAAATTCATTTTGTATCGTACAAATCCGATTTTTTTGTGTGATTTATTTGTGTTGTGTATGGGGCTACCGGAAAAGATATGGTACTCGATTCGATTTCATTATACGGGTCAGGAGTAATCGAAAAATCCAAACTAAGTAGAGTATCTTTTTAAATCTTGAATATGACGCTACCAATAATTGTACTAATTCACATATGTTTCGATTAATCAGTACTAGTTGAAAAAAGAAAAAAAAAAGAAGTATCCCCTTGGGAATGAAAATGAAATTGTGCTATTTGCTCCCCTTTCGCAGAAGGGGGAGATATGAGTTGATGTATTTGTTTTATTCCATTTTTTTTTAATATTATTAGATCCGTCGGGACTGACGGGGCTCGAACCCGCAGCTTCCGCCTTGACAGGGCGGTGCTCTGACCAATTGAACTACAATCCCCGGGAAATGCAATAAAATGTACAGCATACATATTATTATGATTTCATTCAAACCCTTTTTTTATATTTATATTTCGATTTTCGATTGAAATCAACGCCTTGGAACAGAAAGGGGAGTGTGATATTCACATGGATATACACTTTAATGATACAAAAGGACAGGGATTGCTAGTAATCTTTTCATTATTTCAAATCAAAATCGAATAAAAAAAAATCTTTCAATGTAAAAAAAAAAAAGACTCTTTTTTCTTTACATTACTCTTTATTCTTAGACTTTATACTTACAAATCCGGATCTGAGTCTAGATGATTAGCAAGATCAGAATTTTGAGAAAAAAAAGAAATAAAACAAATAAAATAAAGAACAAGTAGAGATATATCCGAACTTTTTCCTTTTTTTCGTATCAGGCATTTCGCGAGAACAAGGGGCTTATTTCATGGCAGATCAGTGAATTATTGGGCCGAGCTGGATTTGAACCAGCGTAGACATATTGCCAACGAATTTACAGTCCGTCCCCATTAACCGCTCGGGCATCGACCCAGGAAGAATCAATTCCAGATTTTTTTATTAAAAAAAAAAAAAGAATCCACGATCCCCTTCCGTTCGTAATACCCTACCCCCAGGGGAAGTCGAATCCCCGTTGCCTCCTTGAAAGAGAGATGTCCTGAACCACTAGACGATGGGGGCACATTTGCCCGACCGCCAGCATACTATGTTCATAGTATGAACAGTTTTTTGAAATTGTCAATATAAGAAAATGGTATGACTCGATTTGAAGAATCTTTGCCCCTTTCAGATTCCATAGAATTTTTTTATTCTTATATTAAGATTCATTCTAATCGCCATTATCCATTATAGGCCATTATCGATTAGAATAATTTCATTTTAATTTAATAATTAGAATATAATAATTCTAATCGAGAATACTAATTTCAAATTCTAATTAAATAATTTATTTAATAAAAATTTAATTAATATTCTATTATAATATAATTTCTAATATAGTTACTTACTTTTTCTAGATTTAGAGATTGAATTTCTAATCTAGTTTCATAGATCTATCTTATCCACATAGTAGATCATTCAAGAATTCAATCAAATGAGCCCCTTTAACTCAGTGGTAGAGTAACGCCATGGTAAGGCGTAAGTCATCGGTTCAAATCCGATAAGGGGCTTTGGCGTTTTTTCATAAAACCAGCGTTAGTATTCCTATTTGAAGAGGGAATAGAAGTTGCTATTTATAATAACAAAAGTAAGAAACTCTAGAATTCTAATTAATTCTAAAATTTTCAAAAATTAATATAATTAATATTATAATGCTTTATTTTAGCTTCTTTTCGACTTTCGTTTAGAATCTATCTTTAGAAATTTTTTTTTGAGAAAAAAAAATATAATATTCTATAGAATATTTGAATATATTATTAGTAATCTATTAGTAGTATTAGAATATTGTAATATCCAATATTAATATCTAATAATAATAAATTATTTTATTCTAATCTAATATATTTCTATTTTTTTAGAATATTTTTTATTTTCGAATATATTTCTATTTTCTATAATTTTTCGATTTATATAATTTTATTAATTTTATATAATATCTTTCTTCTTATATAATATCTTTCTTCTATATTCTAGTTTAGTTATAGAATATATTTCTAGCTATTTCTAATATATTTTCTTCTATTTTTTATACTATTTTTTATAATAGTCTATTTTTTAGAATATATTAGAAATAGAATATATACTATTCTAGTTATAGTATAGTATTTCGAATATATATTATTAGAATTCTAGAGTATTCTTTAGAATATATAATATTAGTCTATTTTTTTTTTTATCTAGTTATTTATAGAGTTAGAAAGTTTAGTTAGAAGGTTGAACATTTGTTTATTATATTAGAATAGAAATATAATATAGAAATATAATGAATAATTCAATAAATGAGAAATTATCTCTTAAATCGCCAAATTTCCTTCTTTTCCATAAATCAATCGTCAAAATTGGATTCGAAATCACTAAAAGTAAGTGGACCTAACCTATTGCATCATGACTATATCTACTATTCTGATATTCAAATTCGATATAGATGAAATTGAAAGAGTAGCTACGCTTTTTCTTTCATTTTTATATTTATTTTTGAACTCCGAAAAAAAAAAATCTGTCGATATTTCTGATTTAATCTTCTTGCTCCTAATTATTCTATTTATTCTATCTAATTATTTTATTTCTATAAGGAATAAATCACTATTCCCTTTCTCCATAGAAAAGTTTATTCGAAGTCATCAGATAAGACATAGAAAAGACTTTTTTAATATCTTTTTTTGATTCCAGAACATAAGATCAATATCAATTTCGATTGATATTGAATTTCTACCTAATAGAAGATTTATATATAATAAGCCTAATAGAAAATTTATATATAATAACATTGATATATCTATCAGATCATGACTTCATGTACCGCATATTTTCATATCAATACATACAATA